CAGTAGCATATTGTTCCATGGAGCTAAGGTCCAAAATATGGAATAAACAAGTGTTTCCGCGACTCTACCACCCGGTCAATTCTGTTCCACTTAATCCCTTTTTCATGGCCACATATCTTTACGGCTAAGGAATGGGAAATCTTTCTCCTGTTACATGAATCAAATGTTTCATTTCATCCGAGAAAAGCCATTTCTTTCTCAACAATGTCTTTGTCATTTGATCCAATAGCGTTCCGTTAGATAGGAACAGATTTGATAAATATTGATAACTCTCGGATAGAGTATTAGAACGGAAAGACCTATTATATAATGAACTATTGGTTCTAAGCCATCTTTGGCGATGAATCAACAATTCTAAGTGCTTTTCTTGCGTATTCTTGATGAACCAGCGTTTATATATAGATGTGGGAGTATTTTTTTGGGAAGTAATAAGCCCCTTTGACATCTCTTCATCTGCAAAGAATTCTCGACGTGAAAACACAGAGACAAAGGGTTGATCTTTGAATAGGAAAAAGAATGGATCCGCGGGGTCCCAAATGAATTGGCTTATTCGAAAAAAGCCTTGTTCTTTGGAAGATCTATCTCGTGTCTGCATGGTTCCACTCTGCAAGAATTCCGAATCATTCTCTTTATGAGAAATGATCCGCTTGCCCCGAAATGACCTGGCTAAATAGGGAAATCCCAATGAATTGGGCCTTTCGATACAATCAAATAGATTGCCACAGGGGCGCCATATTCTAGGAGCCCAAACTATGTGATTTAATAAATCCTCCTCTATCTGTTGCGGGTCGACGGCTCCTTCTCCTCCTTCAAACTCCGATTCGTATTTTTCATATAGAAATCTATGATCAACGAGAGAAAAAGATTCATTTTGCATCATATCTAACGGATTCCTTGGTTCGGACCGAAGAAGCAAGGTCACTCGATTATTAGCAAACTGACTGCAATCTTTTTCTGTCCGTGAAGATCCCACCAGAGCGCCTTCCACTTCTAATAGGCCATGAACTAGATCAGAATCATTCTCAACGAATCCATAAGAAGTGATCCCATTTTTTTCATCGGGTTCGAGGGAAGACCAAAGATCTTGAGCGACCGATCCGGCGGAACAACTCAAAAGATAAAGAAGTATCGTTAATTTCTTCATGCTCGTTCCAAGTTCGAAGTACCATTTGTACAAATAAGAATCCCTTTTCTTACATGATTTCTTCTTCATATAGATAGATATAGGATCTATGGAGCAATTACTTAGAAGTACATTTTGTGCAACAGCCCTTCCTATTTGATAGAAAAATATACCATGATCCTGAACCGATCTTACCTGGGATCGCAAATCCCAAGTTTGTCTATGAAGAGCTGATCTAATTGTATTAGTTTCTATAATGGATTTCTTCTGTGTAATACTAATGGATAGGGACTCATTGATAAGTGCTACAAGATCTCGTACATTGGAACCCACGGTTATGGACCCGAATCCGTTAGTATGGAGCATTTTCTTTTCCAAGTGAAATCCTCTAGTATATGAAAGAATGAAAAAGTGCTTTCGTTGTTGTGGAATAAGAAGCCTTCGTATCTTAATGCATGTATTTAATTTATTCGGAGCTAGTAAAGCGGGATCCACTTTTTGGGGAATATGAGTCGAAGCAATAACAAGAATATTTCTAGTGGAACATCTTTCACAATCCCTGGAGAGATAGTTCACTAATAGACCGAGGGAGAGATAATTCGACTCATTCACATACAGATCATGAATGTTTGGAATCCATATTATGCAAGGAGACATTGCTTTTGCTAATTCGAATTGAGGGGTGATATCAAATCGGTCTATTTTCGGCGTCATATACATAGTTAGCAGCTCTGTATCAAGGTCATCATTAATATGGGTATCGTCACTATCATCAATATCGATATCGTCACTATCATCAATATCGATATCATCAATAAAACCTTTAGGCTTGTCATCCAGGAACTTGTTCGGAAATACCGTAATGGAAGGAACGTAGGAGTTTGTCGCTAGGTATTTGACCAAATAGGATCGCCCAGTTTCTATAGAACCTATCACTAAAATACCCCTAGAAAGGGATAGGGATAAGCGTAGCGAAAAGGGTTTTCCCTGAGATGGGAAATGAAAACTAGTAGCCCCGCACGAGGTTTGTGAATAAGCGATTGTCTGATAATGAGCAAGGAATATCCGTCTTTCCGCTAAACAGGATCTATTGAACTCATAATTCATTAGATACTTTTGATGAATGTCAACTAAGTATCGTAAGTAAATTGATCCTGGTTGTTCAATCATTTGATAACCAGAGTCATTCTTTGATAAATGATCACTATGAGTCAGACTCCATAGAATTTTCTCAATTCTTTTTTCTGTCGTTAGGGCGGAGAACTGAACCAAGAATTCTCTTTCTTCATCATCAATCGAATCACTGTTCGCGACCCAGGATTCTATTTTATCATCAATCCAATCACCGTTCACGTTTTTTCTTTTTCTTAGCAATGAATAGATCTCTTTACTTGTACGACTTAGATGTCTCGTATTTCTCGAAAAAGTGATTCGATTGATGGGATTTGGTACGATACTTAGGAGATCGAGGATATCGATGAGATTTCTATTCAAATATTTCTTCTTAGAATTAGAACTAGAACGTATTGATTTGACCCCATAAGCGGGACCACCGCCTAATAGCATGTTGCCGCCAGAAGCAGAACCCCGTATTTCTTCCAGAGAATCCCCTAATTGTTCCAGAGCAACTAGAAAGAGATTCTTTAACCAGAAAGAATTAAGTTCAGATGTAGGATACCTATCCAGAAGTTTTCGCAACTCAATCATGTATGATGGAATCATCAAAGATTTGATCTTTTCTAACTCTATCTGTAACTCACTAGAGACTCGGGAAACAAAGAGAAGATGTATACGAACGAAATATCCAGCAACAAGAAGAAAGAAAAGCATTGAATAAAGGAACTCCCGAGCATTTGTTGATCTCAGATGTGTCCATATCAATGGAACGGGTGACTCGTTATTTCGATGAATCCTTTCTTCGGACGGAAAAAGATTCTGTAAACCCTTACTCGAAATCTCACTTATCAGAGTCCATTGTGAAAGAATCGCCCACAATTTTTTCTGAGAAATTGGCCGTGATATACCTGATCCATGCATAATATCATGAAAAATGGATACAAATTTTTGACTGCTACTTAGTATCGGCAATGAGTTTGAAAAAGTATCTAAAAGGGCGAAATTTAGATATTTGCACCCTGTCGAAGTAAGGAACCATGGCATATATGTTTGGAACAGATTCCATTTTGAGAGATTTGAAAAAGCACTATCTCGTTGAAAGGTTCTATACATCTGCCATTTCTCAACGCATTTCTTTAGACAAAGACTCCGTTTTTTCCTCTTTCCGGATGGTAAATCTTTCTCAGAACATGGAGTGGGAATCAAACCCATGCTTGAATTGAAACTGAGATACTGATGCAAGTTCTTCCCTTCTGAATCAGATAGATTCATATCTGAAAAAGGCTGACAATAAGTTTTTTCCAAATTGACTATTTGTTCAGGTGTTGCGGAAATGTCTGCGATCGAGTAAATAGCTCTACGAACGAATGAATCGAATCTAATTGGAAAATGGAAAGATTTGTACAAGTTATACGTTTCGTCAACACTTTGTGGAAAATCCTTAGGTATGAATATGTCAGATACCTGTAACTCGATTGGTGAAATAGTCTTTCTCTCCAAAAAAATATGTTTTTTTTTACCGACGCACAAAGAAAATATTTTGTTGCGAATGAACAAGATATTCAGGAATTGGCCATATGTGAGATCATAATTATTGATACGGGTCTTTTCCACATAAAAAGGGAATCTTTTGTTACAGTAGAACCAGAAGTGACGTGGATTATTCAAGAATCGAAGTCGATTTTCTTTATAAAAAGAAGATATCAATGAACTTCTATGAAATGGTTTCACGGGATTCAGCCAATTGTCTCGATCGTGAGATATCATTGAGAAATAGGAATCCGCGTTATCAAAGGATTTCCTGCGATTATTTCTAGTATGGAATGCGTCCATCATCCACTTTGGTATCTTATTGAACGAAAATGGTAATATTGTTCCTCCATGGATCAAGAATTTCGGTCTTTGGGAAGTATCATGATCATCCAATAAGAAGGGTTTCAATTTATGCAAATGAACGATTTGAACACCTATTGATTCTAATAACGGATTGCGGAGTTGATCATTCGGGCCTTTCAATTCATAGATATGGATCTCGGACCTATGAATAGGGATATTCCCGATACTCACAAAGAAAAAAGGAACTGACTTGGACAAAAAGAGAAGTGACTTGGACAAAAAGAAACGAAGTGACTTAGACAAATCTTCTTTGTCGATAGCCTCGGACCAATCAATCGAATATTGATTAATACGTAATCGATCAAACACTACTTGAAAACGGTTCTTCTGTTCAGAAACGAAATGTTCCAAAAGTTCCTGGAAATTATTGCTCCTATTGGACCATTTGTATCTATATGCATCAGGATCCCGATTCATGGATCTCTCGGTTCGAGAAATAAGAGGATCAAACCATTTCTTCTGACTCTTTTTCAAATTCGATAAATGTTGGTTGATCGTATATTTCATTATAGTTATATAATTCAGAGTATCATTTCCTATTTGATCCCTTTGAATTCCGTATTGGAAACTGCGATCGGATCTATTCATTAAAAAGAATCGATTCGATACATTTCTTATGTACCCACAGGTGCTATATTGGATTTGAATCAGATTTCGGATCAATCCATATTGATTGACTCCCTCCATTATGTTGTTGCTAGCAAATAGCACTATTTTTCGTTTTGGATCTTCCAAATCATTCCCGCAGTGGATCCGTACCGATTTTTTTCTGATCCTTCGATAAAAAGATTCATTCTCTTCATAAAAAAGAGGGGGTAGAACCAATAAGGATTTCTTTTTCGATTCATCTCTGGACCCATTCAAGAATTTTTTTTGATCCAATCCGTCAATAGAAAAGGTGAATCCCCTATGATACACCAGATCCGGCTCGGTTATTGATAGAGTGAATAGATCTGCCATTTCTTGAAATCTCTCTTCTGATTCCAAATTGTGGCGTAACATGTATCCCCCTTTGTTCCGGTCATGGAATAGATGAAATAAACCCAAAAATGGATTTTTGTTCAAGAATGAAATCTTATTGGAACTGTCTATATCTTGTGGTTCATCCTTCGGAACCATATCACATCCCGGATCTGATGAAATAGGATGAATTGAGACGGTATTTTGTAAATACGTAATTATCTTGAATATATCAACCATTTCTTTATTTTCCGATCGCCTGAAAAGGACAAAAGAAACATCTTGTTTTTTCTTCACAAATTTCTGATCTCTAGTGGACCCCTCAGTAGGATTCGAACCCAGATGAAGTTCTGACCATTTGTCAGAGAAAAAAGAACGAATTGATCTTGTAGGATTCCCAAGAAATTCTGAAGATGCTTTCAATTGGCTAGAATCCATTACTTGAACGAAAATGGATCTTGTGGAATCATATTGAATATTTGACGATATATTCCGTACCTTGCTAAAAAAAGGATCCTTGTTTACCAACCACACATTGTCTAACCAAATCAAATTATCTCTCGATACGTTCCTCAAAAAATCCGATTCGTGCTGATTCTTGCCCCAGCTAACGAAGAGATCTTGGCGGAATTGCCACATATGAAATTGAGCACAATTTTGCAAAGAAATACCCCACTTGTTTCTCGAGAAGAGATGGGAAACATGCTCAATATCATTTGATTGAAGAGTTGCCTCTGCTCCTTGTTGTTTGAAGAAACCCTCCCCTTCGATTGGTCTTTTTTCACGAAAACCAGGCATGAGATAACAAATCAAGTGTTTCCCTAAGATTTCAAATAGCTGTCCCGAATTCAAGTTGATTATGTTTCGCTTCTTCCTCGGAGAAAGACGATCAAACAATTCCCAATCATGGTCCTTGCAGATCGGATCATCCGTATAGGATAAAAAAAGAAACTCCATATATTTGCTATCTTTCTCTTTGAATGAGATCTCAATTCCAGCTACGGTTTCGTTGGATATTTTACAACAGGAATCCCTCTTTTTTCCGATCCGGTTCCTCCACCACCGCGAACCCCGGTTAGATTCAGGCATGATACACTTTTGATTTTTTTTATTTATTGGGAGAACCCAAGTACTCTCTTGCGGATCCATGAAACAACTCTCAGAAATCTTTTTCCCTTTTGGAAGATACAGGAGCGAAACAATCAACCTATTGATATTGGAAGACCAAAAAGATTCTTCCAATGTCTCATTTCTGGGTCCAATGGAATTCATAGGTATAGGAAGAAGCCCCATCAAATAGAGATTTTTTCTTTCGACCATCTTTCGATTATTAATACGAGATATAAGGACCGCTACTATAAGCAGTACTAGACCTTTGATCGTGAAATATCGATTGCTTGTTGAACCCTGTGAATCGGGTGAAAGTAGGATACTCCAAATTCGGGGGTCAAAGAGTTTCATAAAACGTTCTTGGTGGAAAAAAATGTGAGTGAAAGATCCCACGGAATCGAATTTTCTCCATGAATCTAAGAAATAGTGAGAATTCTTGATCTCTCTCAATATCTCTCTCAATTCCAAGATCCAGGATTTGAATTGATGTCGTTTCATTGATTCCTCCTAAAGATTTCATTTCAATTGGAATTTGGTTATTCACGATGTACGATGATCCCTGTTAAGCATCCATGGCTGAATGGTTAAAGCGCCCAACTCATAATTGGCAAATTCGTAGGTTCAATTCCTGCTGGATGCACACCAATGGGAACGTTCAATAAGTCTATTGGAATTGGCTCTGTATCAATAGAATCTCATCATCCATACATAACGAATTGGTATGGTATATTCATACATAACATATGAACAATAAGAACTAGAATTCTTATCGATACTGGAACTCATAGGGAAGAAAATGGATTTATGGATGGAATCAAATATGCAGTATTTACAGAAAAAAGTATTCGGTTATTGGAGAACAATCAATATACTTCTAATGTCGAATCAGGATCAACTAGGACAGAAATAAAGCATTGGGTTGAACTCTTCTTTGGTGTCAAGGTAATAGCTATGAATAGTCATCGACTCCCTGGAAAGGGTAGAAGAATGGGACCTATTATGGGACATACAATGCATTACAAACGTATGATCATTACGCTTCAACCGGGTTATTCTATTCCACCTCTTATAGAGAAAAGAACTTAAAGCTAAATACTTAATAACATTAACATGGCGATACATTTATACAAAACTTCTACCCCGAGCACACGCAACGGAGCCGTAGACAGTCAAGTGAAATCCAATCCACGAAATAATTTGATCTATGGACAGCATCATTGTGGTAAAGGTCGTAATGCCAGAGGAATCATTACCGCAGGGCATAGAGGGGGAGGTCATAAGCGTCTATACCGTAA